CCTCTTAGCCAATAAATCAGAATTCTCGTGGAGAATGGTAGGATATATGAAATTCCAATGACCGTTGGATATGATTCGATCAGGTCCTGAATAATCAAGAACCCCCCCCTTTTTACCGTAAGGATTCGAACTAAACAATTTGTGTCTCACTTGATCATTAGTCACGGAGAGGTCAGAAATAGATCTCCGTTCAACAGAATGAACATTCATTTGATCTTGATCCTTGTGGAGCGAAAAAGGCACTATACTGGATCTGCACAGAGCTCCTGATAATATCCATAAATGACTTGTTTTGGGTAAGAGATGAACATTACCATATTTATATTCAGGTGCATGGTACACATCGGTACTCCAGTGCATTTCTCCCTCTGAGTCAGAATAAATATGTTTTCGAACTTTCTCTTTAACTTTATTAAAATTGAAAGTGGATGTTCCAGCGCGAATCTCAGCAATCACTTGTTCTGATTCTACATATTGATCATTTTGAACTAAAAGAAAACTTTTGGGTGGAATATTCACATTATGTAGAATATCGTGACTCTCAATAGTTACATACAGGTCTATATAACATAGAAAAGCAGGATGCCCATGACGTGTACGTGTGGGATGAACCAAATCCTCATTGAATTTGATTTTTCCCTTAAAAGGGGCTCGTACATGTTCTGCAGTACCACCTGTGAATACTCCACCGGTATGAAAAGTTCTTAATGTTAGTTGAGTCCCCGGTTCGCCGATTGATTGACCCGCAATAATACCTACTGCTTCTCCTAATTCGACCAGGTCGCCATGAGTGGGACTCTGACCATAACATAATCGACAGATCCAAGATATACTCCTGCAAAGAAAGGGGGTTCGAATATATATTGGTTGTGTTCGAAAGGTTATGAATCGAGTGACAAGTCCAACCCCAATATCTTTATTTTGAGCGGCAATGCAACGTGGGCCCATATATATATTGTATGCTAATACACGACCAATTAGTGTTTGGACCCAAATTCTTTCCGTCATCCCATTTCTAGGACTCACGGAAATGCCTCGGGTAGTGCCACAATCTGTTCTACGTACAACAATGTGTTGAACTACTTCAACAAGTCTACGCGTGAGGTATCCAGCATCTGATGTTCGTACAGCAGTATCCACAACTCCTTTGCGGGCTCCGTAGCAGGAAATGATATATTCCGTTAAAGAAAGTCCTTCGCGTAAATTGCTTTGAATCGGTAAATCAATCATTTGTCCTTGGGGATCCGACATTAATCCTCTCATACCTACTAATTGGTGTACCTGAGATGCATTTCCTCTAGCTCCCGAAAAGGACATTATATGGACTGAATTAGAAGGATCAGTCATCCTAAAATTAGGATGCATTTCTTGTCTCAAATATTCACTTGTAGCATACCATATCTCAATGGATTGGCGTAATTTTTCTACTGTGTGTACATTCCCATAATGATGGTGCTTTTCTAAAATGAAACTTTGTTGTTCAGCATCTTGGACTAGCCACCCCTTAGAAGGTACTGTTAAAAGATCATCAATTCCTAATGAAATGGATGTAGCCGTGGCTTGCTGGAAACCCAGAGTCTTTACTTGATCCAGGGTGTGCGATGTATATGCCATTCCGAAGTGATCTATTAATCTGCTAATAAGTCGTTTCATGGCAGACCCATCTATCGCTTTATTGTAAAAGAACAGATCAGCCCATTCTGCCATAAGTACTTCTCTATTCCGCTGAGTAGGATTCGCCAATGGGTTTGAGTCAGTGATTCGAAGACCTCCTTTACTGGATCTCGATTCATGTAGAAATTAAGGAATTATGATTCCAGTTGAACCGGAGAGATCCAAATTCCCGCGGTATTACTTCCTTAGCTTAGGTACCGTATGAGTAGGCCTGACAAAACCCCTGTATGGCTTCTTCTATTTCTCGAGAAAAAGAAATATGACCAACAGTGGTTCGGGTGTATATACAAAGGGTTTGTTTTTTTATACGTCTTACTATTAGATAGTGCCCATAAATTTCATGATAGGTACCCAAAGATTCATATTGAACTTCGACAGGAACTTCTCTTGAGGCAATGACACGTTGATCTAGTCGCCACCGAAGCCACAAAGGACTATCTAAATTGATTCGTTTCTGCTGATAAACTATAAGTACATCATAGGAACTACAAAAATAGGGCTCTTTCTCTTTCGTAGTATATTTATACTTATAATCATTAACTGTTTCATTTTGATAGTTTATGTGATTCCATGGATTATACCTATTTGCACAAATACCTCGACGATTCCCGATCGTTAATACATAGAGTCCAATAAGCATATCTTGGGTTGGTACCGAAATGGGATCTCCAATAGCCGGAGAAAAGAGATTCATATGAGAAAACATAAGTAAACGAGCCTCCGCTTGCGCTTCCAAAGATAAAGGTACATGAACAGCCATTTGATCCCCATCAAAGTCTGCATTGAATCCTTTACGAACTAATGGATGTAAACAAATAGCACGTCC